AATGATGAGCCTGACTAAAGGACTATCGTGATAGGATAAAACATGTAGTTAAAACTACCTTCATTACATCAAATAGAATCAAACTATCGCCTTCAAGCATCAAAAGCTGTCGTGCATCATACACCAAGATGTAAAACTAGGCCTTACAGTAGAAAAGTAAGCTAATAAAGCTAATGGGTTCATACCCCGTAAATAGAGTAAACACTCTCTTCTCTACATGCCCAGTAACTCCACAAAAATCCTATTACTAATCACCTTAGTAAGAGGTATATTAGTGTCAGTATCCTCAAATTCATGACTTGGAGCATGAATGGGGTTAGAAATTAATCTAATATCATTTATTCCTTTAATATCCAACGTTAAAAACATGTACAACACAGAAGCTTCACTAAAATATTTTATTGTACAGGTACTTGCATCAGCAACCCTATTATTTATGGTAGTAATAAAAACACTAACAGAAGACCTATTCTCATTCGAAAGAAACTTATATACGCCAATAATCATTTGTACCCCTCTCCTGCTCAAAAGTGGAGCCGCACCACTTCACTGATGATTCCCAGGAGTAATGGAAGGACTAAGATGAGAAAATTGTGCACTACTAATAACAGTACAAAAAGCTGCACCATTAATGCTAATATCATATCTAATTGAAATAAACACATTTACACTAAGAATCATCTTAATATCAACAGTTGTAGGAGCAATTGGAGGTTTAAATCAAACCTCTATACGTAAAATCTTAACCTACTCATCAATTAATCATACTGGGTGAATACTAATTGCACTAACTACAAGAGAAAACCTATGGTTGGCCTACTTCATAATTTATTCCACTCTAGCACTAACAGTGGTTTCAGCAATTAAATTATCAGGGGTATCATTTATTAACCAAACCATAATAACAAACAAAGAGGCCACACTAATAAAATTTATAATATTTACATCGCTATTGTCACTGGGTGGACTACCCCCATTCTTGGGATTCTTACCAAAATGAATTGTTATTCAGGCAATAATTACTAACAACATAATTCCATTAGCAACAGTTGTAGTAGTAACATCCCTAATTACCCTTTACTACTACCTAAGGATTTCATATTCAAGCTTTCTGATCTTAAATACAGAACCGAAATGGAATATAAAGTCCTACAAAACTAAAACAATTAGTAATATTGGAGCAGTTCTTCTATCATCGATTTCACTGATAGGAATGGCTGTATGTACCCTTATCACCAACATTAACTAAGCCAAGAAAGGCCTTAAGTTAAACAAACTAATATCCTTCAAAGCTATAAATAAAGGGTTTCCTTTAGGCCTTGATAAGCACAACTTACCCCTACAGAATTGCATTCTATAATCACAAAATGAATACAAGACCTGTTATAGTGGAAGAGCAACGTAAATGCCCCTAAATAGATTTACAGCCTATCGCCTACTTATTTGTCTCAGCCATCCCACTAATTTTCACCCGATGGTTCTTCTCAACTAATCACAAAGACATTGGAACATTATATTTTGTATTTGGAGCCTGATCAGGAATAGTCGGAACATCACTAAGAATGTTAATCCGAACAGAACTGGGGCAACCAGGATCTCTTATTGGAGATGATCAAATTTACAACGTCATTGTTACAGCACATGCTTTTGTAATAATTTTCTTCATGGTTATGCCAATCATAATTGGTGGATTTGGAAACTGACTCGTACCATTAATGCTAGGAGCTCCAGATATAGCATTTCCACGAATAAACAACATGAGATTCTGACTACTACCACCATCCCTAACACTTCTTCTTGCTAGCAGACTAGTAGAAAGAGGGGCAGGAACCGGATGAACAGTTTATCCTCCTCTTGCTAGTGGAATTGCACATGCCGGAGCATCAGTGGACTTAGCTATCTTCTCACTACACCTAGCAGGTGTATCATCAATCCTAGGAGCAGTTAACTTCATTACAACAACAATCAACATAAAGCCAAAGAGTATAAAGCCAGAACGAATTCCACTATTTGTATGATCAATTGCCATTACTGCACTATTATTACTACTATCACTACCAGTTCTTGCTGGGGCAATTACAATACTACTAACTGATCGAAACCTAAATACATCATTCTTCGATCCTGCCGGTGGTGGTGATCCAATTCTTTACCAACATCTGTTCTGATTCTTTGGTCACCCTGAAGTTTATATTCTAATTTTACCAGGATTTGGAATAATTTCCCACATTATTTGTCATGAAAGAGGTAAAAAGGAAGCATTTGGTAACCTAGGAATGATCTTTGCTATATTAGCAATTGGACTACTAGGATTCCTGGTATGAGCACACCACATATTCACGGTAGGAATAGATGTTGATACACGAGCATACTTTACATCAGCAACAATAATTATTGCCGTACCTACTGGAATTAAAATCTTCAGTTGACTAGCAACTATATACGGAACACGAATAACATACAGAGCAGCTTGTCTATGAGCACTAGGATTTGTATTCCTATTCACAATAGGAGGCCTAACTGGTGTGGTACTAGCAAACTCATCAATTGACATTGTATTACACGACACTTACTATGTAGTAGCCCACTTCCACTATGTATTATCAATAGGAGCAGTGTTTGCAATCATAGGAGGGTTTGTCCAATGATATCCGTTATTTACTGGGCTAACTATAAACCCAAAGTGATTAAAGGCACAATTTGCTGTTATGTTTGTTGGTGTTAACTTAACATTCTTCCCTCAACACTTCTTAGGACTTGCTGGAATACCACGACGTTACTCAGACTATCCAGATGCATACACTACATGAAACATTGTCTCATCAATAGGGTCAACAATTTCATTCGTAAGAGTAATAATGTTCTTATTCATTATATGAGAAAGAATTACATCAAACCGATTAATTTTATTCCCTACACACACGAGTAACTCAGTAGAATGACTACAAAACTTCCCACCAGCAGAGCACAGATACTCAGAACTACCAACAATCTCACTAACTAATTAATCCTCTAACGTGGCAGATAAGTGCGGTGGATTTAAGCTCCACAAATAAAGTTTTAAACTTTCATTAGAAACTAATAATGGCAACATGATTAAATCTAACACTACAAGATAGAGCTTCCCCTATTATAGAACAATTAATTTACTTCCATGACCATGCCTTAATAATCATATTAATAATTATCACAACTGTATTCTACACGCTAATTAGAATTATACAAAACAAACAAACAAGACGGTTCCTACTAGAAGGACAAATAATTGAAACCGTTTGAACAATTGCTCCAGCAATTATCCTGCTATTTATTGCAATACCATCACTACGACTACTGTACTTAATAGACGAAATTCACAACCCAGCACTAACCCTAAAAACAGTTGGACACCAATGATACTGAAGTTATGAATATTCAGACTTTACAAAGCTTGAATTTGACTCATATATAGTACCACAAGAAGATCTCCAAATAGGAATATTCCGACTATTAGATACTGATAACCGGGTAGTACTGCCAATAAACTCACCCATTCGATTAATTGTAACAGCAGCAGATGTGCTACACTCATGAACAGTACCAGGACTTGGAGTAAAGACAGATGCCACACCAGGACGACTAAACCAAGTAAGATTCTCAATTAATCGACCAGGAATCCTATACGGACAATGCTCAGAAATCTGTGGAGCAAACCACAGATTCATACCAATCACAATTGAAAGAGTATCAACAAACCAATTTATTAGTTGAGTATCAAAGATAAGAGAATCATCAGATGACTGAAAGCAAGTAATGGTCTCTTAAACCAGTTTATGATACCCTAGCAAGTATCTCTGATGAAGAAGGATTAGTTAAAATATAACATCAGAATGTCAAACTGAAATAATCAGAAAGATATCCTTCTATTCCTCAAATAATACCTATAGAATGAACACTACTATACATTACATTCCTAGCAACATTCCTAATATTCAATATTATAAACTACTTTACACAATCCCCTTGTCAGGAGGCCAAGACAAAGAAAAGTATCCACACTAATAAAATTAATTGAAAGTGATAAGAAACCTATTCTCCATTTTTGACCCAACAACAGAAATTAGAAGACTACCACTAAATTGAACAAGTACTGCAATTGGACTACTACTGATCCCATCAAGAATCTGATTGATTCCCTCACGAAATAGCATAATAATTAGTCTTCTAATAAACAAACTACACCAAGAAATAAAGACAATTCTAAGAAAAGGAAATGAAAATAAAGGAAATTCATTCATCCTAACATCGCTATTCCTTATAATCCTAATAAATAACTTCCTGGGACTATTCCCATACATTTTCACTAGAACAAGACACTTAACACTTACATTAACGCTTGCGTTACCACTATGAGTAAGATTTATATTATTCGGATGAATTAAAAACACTAACCACATATTCGAACATCTTGTTCCACAGGGGACCCCGACAATACTTATACCATTTATAGTTGTAATTGAAACAATCAGAAATTTAATCCGACCGGGCACTCTTGCAGTACGACTTACTGCAAACATAATTGCAGGTCACCTACTATTAACATTACTAGGGAATAATGGACCATCAATAAGACACTCTATACTTACTGTATTAATTACAGCCCAAATCTTATTATTAATTCTAGAAGGAGCAGTTGCCGTAATTCAATCATACGTATTTGCCATCCTAAGAACCCTATACTCTAGAGAAGTTAATTAATGTCAATACACGAAAACCACTCATTCCACATAGTAAACAAGAGACCATGACCACTAACAGGAGCTATCGGAGCAATAACCCTACTAATAGGGCTAATTAAATGATTCCACCAATATGATGATACCCTATTAGGAATTGGAGCAATTATTACTGTACTAACCATAATTCAATGATGACGAGATGTAACCCGAGAAGGAACATACCAGGGATTACACACAAAGGTAGTAACAACAGGACTACGATGGGGGATAATTCTATTCATTGTATCAGAAGTGCTTTTCTTTGTCTCATTCTTTTGAGCATTCTTCCACAGAAGATTATCACCAACAATTGAACTAGGATCAACATGACCCCCTACAGGGATTCAACCATTTAATCCATTACAAGTTCCACTACTAAATACAGCTATTCTATTAGCATCAGGAGTGACAGTAACATGAGCACACCACAGACTACTAGAAAATAATGCTACACAAGCTACACAAGGACTATTCTTCACTGTATTATTGGGACTGTACTTTACGGCATTACAAGCATACGAATATTTTGAAGCACCATTCACAATTGCAGACTCTGTTTACGGAACAACATTCTTTGTAGCAACAGGGTTCCATGGACTACACGTAATCATTGGAACAACCTTCCTAATCACTTGTCTACTACGACAAACAACCCTACACTTCTCATCTAACCACCACTTTGGGTTTGAAGCAGCAGCTTGATACTGACACTTTGTAGATGTTGTTTGACTATTCCTATACATTTCAATCTACTGATGAGGAAGATAAAATAATATTTATCTAATACAAGATAGTATACTTGACTTCCAATCAAGAAATTTGTGAAAGCAAGATAAATAATACTAATAATTACAGCAACTGCAGCACTGGCTATATTATTATCAGTAGCAATTATAATCCTAACAACACTAATCTCAAAGAAAATAAACGAAGACCGAGAAAAAAGATCACCATTTGAATGTGGATTCGATCCTAAAAACTCTGCACGACTACCATTCTCATCACGATTCTTTCTGATTGCCGTAATCTTTATAATCTTCGATGTAGAAATTGCACTTCTATTACCAATACCAATCACTATAATAACATCAAATATTAAATCATGAATACTAATTAGATCAGTATTCCTATTAATCTTAATTGTTGGACTATATCACGAATGAAACCAAGGATCTCTAGAATGAAGAAACTAATGGGACTATAGTTAATAATAACATTTGAGTTGCATTCAAAAAGTACTATATAAATAGTTAGCCTCATTAAGTAAGTGAGAAGCAAATAATTGCAATCAGTTTCGACCTGGTCTTAGATAAAACTTTTATCCTTACTTTTATACTTAATTGAAACCAAAGAGAGGTGTATTATTGTTAATAATAAAATTGAATGAAAACATTCCAGTTAAAGAAGTGGACAGTAAAAGTGAATGCTGCTAACTTATCACTATAGCGGTTAAAATCCGTTTACACTTCTATTTATATAGTTTAGGAAAACATTACATTTTCACTGTAAAGACAAGAGAAAATCTTTATAAATACTCAAAGGTATAAATACCTCATCGACATCTTCAGTGTCGCGCTCTAATATAAGCTATTCAAGTAATAAATAAGAATAAATAATAAAATAACAACCCACATAACAAAAAAACCTAAAAATACCTTTAAGCTATTATATTGAAACCACTGATTAATCCTACCTAGATTAAAGAGAAGAAAGTATATACCCTGGCCTCCAAAATATTCTATTCAACCAGAATCAAAAACCCTAGTAGCCCTATAACCAACCTCCAAAGGTAAATAAGAAACCCCATAAGTAGAAAAGAAAGGTATAAACCACATAGAGCCTGCAAATGAAGAAGCAACATATAAACGTATAGAAAATAAATTATCACTAAAGGAAAACCCAGCTATTACATAACCAAGTCAGCCACCTAAAAATAAAACAAACAAAGTAAGAAACCTTAAATAATAAGGCAAACAAATCATGGTAGGAGTAGGACAAATCAACCATATAAGAGTAGATCCACCAAAGATAGCCATAACTAATAGGCCAACTATACCAAACATTATATTATAATTAGATTCAACCATAGAATAAGAAGAAAAGAAATTAAAATCACCACACATAACAAAGTAGAACAAGCGGAAAGTATAACAAACAGTTAGACCAGTAGACAAAAATAATAGAAAAAACCCAAAGATATTAATATAACCCATAGAAAATATTTCTAAAATAAAATCCTTAGAATAAAAACCAGCTAAAAACGGCATACCACAAAGAGCAAAATTAGCAACTATCAAACAAGAAGAAGTAAAAGGCATATAAATAGATATACCACCCATAAATCGGATATCCTGTGAGTCCCCTATAGAATGAATAACACCCCCAGCACACATAAACAATAAGGCCTTAAACAAAGCATGAGTTAATAAATGGAAAAATGCCAGAGTGGAAAGGCCAACAGAAATGGTTATAATTATAAGACCCAGTTGTCTTAAAGTAGACAAAGCAATAATCCTCTTCAAATCATACTCAAAGTTAGCCCCAAGACCTGCCATAAATATAGTTAATCCAGAGACCAATAATAAAAAGACATTCAATCAGTAACTAAAAGAAGGGCTGAAACGAATCAACAAATAAACCCCCGCAGTAACCAAAGTGGAAGAATGAACCAATGCGGAGACAGGAGTAGGGGCTGCCATTGCAGCAGGTAATCAAGAAGAGAATGGAATCTGAGCACTTTTAGTTATAGCAGCCAAAACAACGAGAAAGGAAATCAACTCTATCTCAACAGAACCTGATAAAAAATCTAAATAATAAATAAAACTTCATCTACCAAAATTAATCATCCAGGCAATAACTATCAATAAAGCAACATCACCAATACGATTAGATAAAACAGTTAATATACCAGCACCATAAGACTTCACGTTCTGATAATAAATCACCAACAAATAAGAAACTAGACCCAAACCGTCTCACCCCAACAAAATACTAATCACATTAGGACTAATAATTAAAAACATTATAGAAACAACAAACATAAGTACCAATATAATAAAACGAACAATATTTAAGTCACCAAACATATAATCATCTCTATAAAGAATAACCAATGAAGAAATAATTAAAACAAACCCTATAAACAGCAAGGAGATTCAATCAAACAAAAAAGTCATAATGATTGATCTACCATTTAAAGTAATAATATTTCAATCAATAAAATAAACCAAATCATTCATAATAAAATTAAAACCCAAAAAACAGCAAAGCCAACCTAACAAGAACAAGAAAACAAATCTAACAAAACAAATAGACATAGACATAAATCTAAAATACAAACTATATCACTGGCACCACAAACCAATATTTTTCACTTAAACTATTTAGATAAAACACTAACTAAAATAAAACTAAACCCAAAAAACAGCAACATCCACCCTTAAAATGATTAAGTTCAACGGGAATCAATGAAGAAACAATAATAAAAATTCACGCACATAACCTAAAGAGCAAGAATAAAGACCCGAATAAACAGAACCATGTTGACTATAAGAATACAAATAAAGAGTATAAGCAGCTCTAAAGAAAGATAAAAGAACTAAAACAAGCATAAGACATCAAGATCAAGAAACCAAACTTCTTAACAAACCAATTTCACCAAGAAGATTAAGAGAGGGAGGAGCAGCCATATTACAAGCACTCAACAAAAATCACCACATAGTTATTCTAGGCATCAAATTAATTAAACCCCTACTAATTAAAAGACTACGACTACCAAAACGTTCATAAGAAATATTAGAAAGACAGAAAAGACCAGAAGAGCACAACCCATGAGCCACTATTAAAGCAAAAGATCTACATACACCCCAATAACTCAATGTTATAATACCACCAATAACTATACTTATATGAGCTACAGAAGAGTAAGCAATTAATGACTTTAAATCAGTCTGTCGTATACAAAATAAACTAACAAACAACCCACCAACCAATCTTAAGGCAACTCAAAAATAACCAAAACCAAAACCAAACTTAAACAATACAGGGAATACACGAAGAAGACCATAACCACCAAGCTTTAGAAGAACACCAGCCAAAATTATAGACCCCGAAACCGGGGCTTCAACATGAGCCCTAGGAAGCCATAAATGAACTATAAACATAGGCATCTTAACTAAAAAGGCAAAGACCATACATAAATAAAACAACCCACCTCCCATCAAACCATTACCACTCAACAGATATAAACATAAAGAACCAAATGTATTATAAACAAATAAAATACCAACCAATAAAGGAAGAGAAGCAAGCAAAGTATAAAACAATAAATAAATACCAGCCTGGACACGCTCAGGTTGATATCCCCACCCCAAGATTAAAAACAGAGTAGGAATTAATCTTCTTTCAAAGAAAACATAAAAGGAAAGCAAGCCCACTCTACTAAAGGTACAATACAACATAATAGTAAGAAAAATAACAACAAAGACAAAGAAACCAGGAAAATAACCTGAACGAAGAATAGACTCTCTAGCCAAAACCATAAGTACACAAATTCATAAACTAAGAAGAATTAAACCATAAGAAATTAAATCACAACCAAAAAAAGAGCCTAAATTACTTCAACAAAAGAAATAAGGAAAGAAAAAAAAGTAAACAAAAGAAACGGCAAACAACAATGAACAAATCAATCACCAACAATTAGGTAAAAAACACAATGGGATCAAAAGAATCAAGAAACAAAGAAATTTTAACATTGAAGAACTCTATAAGATTGAAAGTAATCATTACCATGACTACGAATTATAGAAACTAAAATAGATAAACCCAACGAACCCTCACAAACAGAGAAAACCAAGAAATAAACAACAAAGAACAAACTGTAATTAAAATTACACAAATAAAAATAAAGAGAAAAATAAAGGACTAAAACCACAAACTCCAATCTTAACAAAGTAATTAACAAATGCTTACGACTTGAAGAAAAAGCCCAAATCCCACAAAAATAAATAACAAAAAAATATAATCACATTGGCATTAAATGTTTTAATAATTTAATAAAAATATTGGTCTTGTAAACCAAAAATAAGGATGAACCTTTTAAAACTTCAGAGGAAAAGCAATAAGCCATTTCATTAATCCCCAAAACTAATATTTTACATAAAATACCCCCTGAGATAACAAAGCTACTTATATCAATAAGAACAATAACAAGACTGATATTTACCCAGATAAAACATCCATTAGCAATAGGAATGATACTACTAATACAAACAACCATGGTATGCATTATCAGAGGAACAATATACAGAAGATTTTGATTCTCATACATTCTATTTATAATTATGGTTGGTGGTATACTAGTTCTATTTATGTACATAACAAGACTAGCATCAAACGAAATATTTTCACCATCAAATAAAATATTGATAATCATAATACCAATAATACCCGTGCTAATATACATTATACCGACAGTAACCAACAATAAGGAAATAAATATACACAACACAATAATAGAAAGCGAAATCACAACAACAACAACAGTTATATATAATCAAATAATAGGAACAATAACAACCCTACTAGTACTATATATACTAATAACACTAATTGTAGTGGTAAACATTATTAATGTATCAAAGGGACCACTACGACACATAAATTAATGAACAAACCCATACGAAACAGACATCCCTTATTCAAAATTGCAAACCACGCCCTAGTGGACCTACCAACACCATCAACAATTAGTGGATGATGAAACTTTGGATCACTACTAGGCATTTGTCTAGTAGCACAAATCGCGACTGGGCTGTTCCTAGCCATACACTATTGCCCAAATACAGACGCTGCATTTGATAGAGTAAGACATATTTGTCGAGACGTAAACTACGGCTGACTATTACGAACCCTACATGCAAATGGAGGATCAATATTCTTTGTATGTATCTATATACATACTGGACGAAACATATACTATGGATCTTACAACTTCATACACACGTGATCAGTAGGAGTAGCAATCCTATTCCTAACCATAGCAACAGCATTCATAGGGTATGTACTACCATGAGGGCAAATATCATTCTGAGGAGCAACAGTTATTACAAACCTATTATCAGCAATCCCATATGTAGGAAATGAAGTAGTACAATGAGTGTGAGGGGGATTTGCAGTAGACAATGCCACTCTAACACGGTTCTTCGCCCTTCACTTTCTAATACCATTCGTAATTGCTGCTATGGTATTAATTCATCTCCTATTCCTTCACCAAACAGGATCAAATAACCCGCTGGGGCTGAATAAGAATACAGATAAGATCCCTTTCCACCCTTATTTTACAGTAAGGGATATCCTAGGATTCGCAATTATAATTATAGCACTTACTGTATTAACCCTAAAGGAACCTTATATACTTAGAGACCCAGACAACTTCACACCAGCAAATCCATTAGTAACGCCAGTACATATCCAGCCTGAATGATACTTCCTATTCGCTTATGCTATTCTACGATCAATTCCCAATAAGCTTGGGGGTGTTATCGCCCTTGCAATATCAATTGCAATCCTATTCATTATACCAGCATACAAATCAAAGTTCCGAGGGACACAGTTCTACCCAATTAATCAAGTTATATTCTGAATCATAACCAACACAGTAATCCTATTAACATGAATTGGGGCACGACCAGTTGAAGAACCATACATCCTAACAGGACAAGTACTAACAATAATTTATTTTCTATACTATATAATAACCCCAATAACAACAAAGATGTGAGACAAAATAACTGACTAAAGTTAAACAGCCAAGAAAGGCCTAATGTCTTGAAAACATTAAGAAAGAAGTTCAATTCTTCTATTAACTTTCACTATACCTAAATTAGTACACTACAATAAAGAGAAAATAAAACACCTAACACCAACAAAAAACAGCAAATAATTCAATGAAAGAGGTAAAAAGCTCTTTCAAGCCAAATATATCAACTTATCATAACGAAACCGAGGAAGTGTACCACGAACCCAAACAAATAAAAAAGAAATAAAGACAACCTTAAGATAAAACAGGAAGGAATACAAATCACTTCCCAAGAAAATAATACAAAATAATAATCTTATAAAAAGAATTCTAGCATACTCAGCCAAAAAGATTAAAGAGAAGCCACCACCACCGTATTCAACATTAAAACCAGAAACAAGCTCAGATTCACCTTCAGCAAAATCAAAAGGGGTTCGATTAGTCTCAGCTAGACAGGAAATAAACCAAACAAACGACAAAGGAAGAGAAAAGAAAATTAATCACAAATAAATTTGATAGGAATAAAATAAAGTCAAGTCATATCTACTAATCAAAATCACAAAAGAAAGAAGAATAAAAGCTAATCTAACCTCATATGAAATAGTTTGTGCCAGAGCACGAAGGGCACCCAATAAGGAATAACCAGAATTAGAGGACCAACCAGCAATTATAACAGTATAAACACCAAGGCTGGTACAAGCTAAGAAAAATAACAATCCCAATTCAAAGGAAATAAAACCTCTTAAATAAGGAATCAATACCCAAACCAATAAAGAAAGGAAAAATCCAAAAACAGGAGAGAAATAATAAATCAAATAATTAGAAACCAAAGGAAAATATTGCTCCCTAGTAAACAACTTAATAGCATCTCTAAATGGCTGGAAAATACCAACAAACCCTACCTTGTTAGGGCCCTTACGAATATGAATATACCCTAAAACCCTTCGCTCTAGTAAAGTAAGAAAGGCAACACCAACCATAACAAAAATTATCAACAATAAAAAAATAACACCAAGGAATAAAAACTCTAGCATATACTACTTGTAAATAAAACTTTACATTAATAGATTCTAAATCCAATGCACTTATCTGCCAAAATAGTAAGCAATATTAATAATAATCATAAAGAATAAAATTATTCCAAATACCCGGTCCTCTCGTACTAAGGTATAAATAACATTATAGATAGAAACCAACCTGGCTCACGCCGGTCTGAACTCAGATCATGTAAGATTTTAAAGGTCGAACAGACCCAATCACTTTTAGCTCCTACACCAAAAATTAACCTTAATCCAACATCGAGGTCGCAAACCTCCCCGCCAATAAGAACTCTCAAGGAAGATAACGCTGTTATCCCTAAGGTAATTTAACCTTGTAATCAAAATAAATGGATCAAAAAATTATAAATAAATATGCAAAATAAAGAGGAGTTAAATAAATTCCTCCCATCACCCCAACAAAACATTTAAATCACTTAATAAAATCAAAACAAACAAAATAAAAGAAAGAAAATTAAATGTCAAACTCTATAGGGTCTTCTCGTCCCATAAAAACATTTAAGAATTTTAACTCAAAGACCAAATTCAATTATATATTCATTACTTAAGACAGTACATGTCTCGTCAAGCCATTCATACCAGATCACAATTAAAGAACTAATGATTATGCTACCTTTGCACGGTCAAAATACCGCGGCCCTTCAACAAATAGTCAGTGGGCAGGCCATACTTCAAAAACTAACGAGAAAAGATGTTTTTGTTAAACAGGCGGACATGAAAGCTTTGCCTAGTTCCTCAAAAGAATTTAACACATAATAAACAACATAAAGATAAATTTACTAATTACACAATAATCACTAATCAAACAAACAATTAAAGAAAATATTCCAATAAACAGATTAAATAATAAACCAAATAAACAAAAGAATAAATAAAATTTTAACATAATCAAATTGAAAATCACTATAAAATCCACAAAACTAAATAAAAAGAAAAATTATAAAAATAAAATAAGGAGCTAATCCCCCTTAATCTTAGCTCTAAATAAAAAACAATACAATAAAAGTAAAAATTAAATAAAGAGCATGAATTGAATTCATTTCTTGGAAAACCAGAAACCACTAAAGACGAATAACATTTCACTGCCAACGGAATATTATTAATAATAATGAAACACTAACTAAAATAAACCATTAACTCCTTTAAAATCGGGAAATAAAAATAAATAATAAAATTCAATGAACCCTGATACACAAGGTACAACAAATAAAATCAGCTTCTAAAAAAACATTAACAAAATCATACCCCTACGGTACAAGTAATCTATAGTAAAAAGAATTAAATCACAAATATACAACAACAAAATGATTCTTCAATAAAACAAGTAAACATAACATAAAGCAAAAACAAGACAAGCAATAAAATCAGATCATGCCGAATTGCACGACACAATAATTCAGCGTAAATGAAAACTCAACTAATAGAAATGATCTGAGTAGAATTTAATCAATCCAGCTGCACCTTCCGGTACAACCACTTTGTTACGACTTATCTCATTAACAAATAAACGAGAGCGACGGGCGATGTGTACATATCCCAGAACCAATTATCATGAAAACAATCTACAAAACATTACAACCAAATCCAATTTCATACCAGTATTAAAACCAGTAATCCAATAAACAAATACCAATGTAATCCATCATTCCACTTAGAAACAAGCTGCACCTTGACCTGAAATAAATCAAAATAAAGAAACCAGAAAATTAAATAAACTCTAAAAAGATAATCAATAAACGGCGGTATACAAACCAAAGCAACTAAGTAAGGTCCAACGCGGACTATCGATAACGAGACAGATTCCTCTGGATGGAATAAGATACCGCCAAATTCTTTAAGTTTCAAGAACATAACTAATACTACTCAGGCACTAAAATTAACGATCCAAAATAATAGGGTATCTAATCCTAGTCTATAAAAGGAATTTCATAGCCTCCAAATAAATAAATGACATAAATAACAATAAAAATTTCACCTAATAAACTAACAAAATAAAATCAAAGATTAAAACATAACAACTACAACACCAAACACATTCAAGTGCCTCCAAGGTATAACCGCGGCTGCTGGCACAAAATTTAACCGAAACTAAAATGAATTGCTAAATACAAGCATACTTGACCAGCCAATAATAACTAATGAGAATTAATAACAAAAATCCATACCCATTTAGAATAATGGACAAACCCACGCAAAAACTTACATATAAAACAAACAAACATTGAATGAAAAAGCAAGAATAAAACTTCACTTGATACCACTACACAAGCAGAATGGGTCAACTATGGTATATTCTAATTATATAACTATAGAGGCAGAGTATAGAGTAACATAAA